ACATCCACAGGAACACATCCTGCTGAAACCACAAAGCATCAGGCACCAAGGGTTAAAGTCGATTAAAAAACAAAGACTGCCTAGAGAACATGATTTATTAAAATTTTTCTAATGCTAAATTTTAAGTCTTGTTTGGGAAATTACTAGAATAGTGGGAAAAAATCTAAATTAGATCCTTGCTTTTGGGGTTTGTCATGGATAATATTTTTAGATTGGGGGGAAGGGGGGGTTTGATAATATATAGTATGTCTAAAAAGCATTAATTAAACAATCCTAAGAGCATTAACTATTATGTCTTGAAAGAATTTCTATGAGGATATATGACACTTGAATTAAAAAGTCCAGCTAGACTGAAAGCTGACCTTCATGCCTTGACGGCTATGGTGAGTCACAGCATCCCCAAAATAAAAAAATACCAACTGCCCGAGACCACAGTTATGTTGGGCATGGGCTGATTAGACCCGAACCATCGAGATGTCTTATTTAAGGGGAACGTATGGACAGTAAAACATTCAATGGCCCTGAAGTAAGAACCAGATGCCTGATAAAGTTTCAAGTTAGTTACCCCCAAGTTTAATGGGCCCGGAGCGAGAAGAGAAGTCGAGGTGGGCGGGTTGTTGGTTTCACGGAGGATGGTAGATGAATAGACTAAATGGGGAAGGGGATAGTCATTTGGTCAAGCAGGAGTATGACTGAATGGTGTATGTACGATAACGCAGGTATGTTATTCATACATTCATTCAATAATACTAAATGAATATGCATGTTGGTTTTGTTTTATAGTAAAGTTAAAATTTATATATATTCAATCATTATTTAAATTTTACGTGCTTATATGCTTGGGGAAAATAATTTAATGTACGATATACATAGATGTATGGATGTACTATATAATTTTATGTACAAGAAATAGTTTAATTAGAATATCAGCTTTGGGTGTTGATGGTGGGGGAATATCCTTCTTTCTTGATGTTCTGAGAAGATAATTTCTTCATTTTTGGTTTACAAGACCAGAGTAATTGTTTATACTATCAGAACAATGGGTAAATTTTAAAAGGTTGTTTTCGATTGTACCTGCTACGGGCATAAGAATAATGATGATGGTAAAATAGCTAATTGAGGCTAGTTGGCCAATTAAGATAAATGGATGTTCGACTGGTTGTCCTCCGATTCATGTGAGGACAAGTAGGTTAGCTGTTAAAATTCAGAATAGGATTTGAGTGATGGGTCGAAATGTGAGTCCTCGTTGTTTAGAGGTTTGAAGAAGTGGTAAAATAGCTAAGATTAGGATTGAGAGGATTAAAGCTACTACGCCTCCTAGTTTGTTGGGGATTGAGCGTAGAATGGCGTAAGCAAAGAGGAAATACCATTCTGGCTTAATATGTGCTGGGGTATTAAGTGGATTTGCTGGGGTGTAGTTGTCTGGGTCTCCAAGGATATCTGGGAAAAATAAAACTAGAATTATGAGAACTATTAAAAGGAGAATAGCTCCTAAGATATCTTTAATGGTGTAGTATGGGTGGAATGGGATTTTGTCTGCGTTGGAATTTAGGCCGGATGGGTTGTTGGATCCTGTTTCATGTAAGAATAGTAGGTGAACCACTACAAGGGCTGTGATGATAAATGGTAAAATAAAGTGAAATGCAAAAAAACGTGTTAGGGTTGCTTTATCTACTGAGAATCCTCCTCAGATCCATTCTACTAGTGTTGTTCCAATGTAGGGAATAGCTGATAAAAGATTGGTAATTACTGTAGCCCCTCAAAATGATATTTGTCCTCATGGAAGTACATAGCCCATGAATGCTGTTGCTATGACAGCGAATAGTAGGATTACTCCAATGTTTCATGTTTCTATAAAGGTGTAGGATCCGTAGTACATTCCTCGTCCTACGTGGAGGAATAAGCAGATAAAAAATATTGAAGCTCCGTTTGCGTGTATGTATCGAATGAGTCAGCCGTAGTTTACATCTCGGCAAATATGTGTGACTGATGAAAATGCTGTTGATGTATCTGATGAATAATGTATAGCTAGGAATAGGCCTGTTAAGATTTGGATGATAAGGCAAATGCCGAGTAGGGAGCCAAAGTTTCATCAAGATGAGATGTTGGAGGGAGCTGGGAGGTCGATGAATGAGTCGTTGATAATTTTGAGTAGCGGGTGTTTTTTTCGGATGTTTGTCATTATGGGTTTCTGTAGTTGAATAACAACGATGATTTTTCATGTCATTGGTCATAGTTATAGTCTATGTAGAAATTATGACAGAATATATTTATATTTTAAGTTCGTTGATTGCGTTAGGGTGTTTGGGTGTATCATTGAAGCCGTCTCCTATTTACGGTGGGTTGTGTTTAATTGTTAGTGGTTGTTCGGGTTGTTTAGTGGTGTTGGGGTTTGGTGGGTCATTTTTAGGTCTCATGGTGTTTTTGATTTATTTAGGGGGGATGTTGGTTGTTTTTGGTTATACAACTGCTATGGCTACTGAGGAGTACCCTGAGACTTGAATGTCAAGTTGATTAGTTCTTAGTACTTTGGTATTGAGTGTGTTTATGGAAGTTGGGGTGGTGTATGCATCTAATTATTATGATTCGATAGGTCCTTTATCAGAGTATAATACTGATATAGGTGGTTGAGTAATTTATGATAGTGATGAGTTGGGTTTAATGGGAGAAGGTGGTGCTGGAGTGGCAGCTTTGTATAGTTGTTCAGCATGGTTGATAGTTGTCTCTGGGTGGACTTTATTAATGGGTGTAATAATTATTATTGAGATTGTTCGAATGACTAGGTAATAAATAGGATGGGGATAAATGTGAATGTAATGAGAAAGGATAGGAAATATAGTTTGATTAGTCCTTTTTGGTTGGTTAAATTTTTAGCTGTAAGGGTGTGTAAGATTGAGGTTGTTTTTGGGATTGTTGCTTCTGATCATGTTAGGTCTAGTAGGTGTAGGGATACGTTAGAGCTTATTGTTAGGATTTTTGAGGGGAGTAAACGGTGCATGATAAATGGAAAATATCCAAGTGATGTGGAAAATAGTGAAGTTGGTATTGGTTTGTTTGGTGTGAGGTTATGGGTTAGGTTATTAAGTTCTAGTGCAATTGTAAATCCTGCGATTGTAACAATTAGGGCTGTAGTTTTTAAATATCATGGTATTGTTATGATTTGGGTAGTGGTTGGTGGGAGGTTATGTGAAATAAAAAATCCTGCTAGAATACTTCCTAATGCTAGGCGTTTAATTGGGTTAATTAATTTTGGGTTATTTTCATTAATGATAATAGTGGGTGGGAATCGTGGTTTAGTTATTGTGACAAAGTAAATAATGCGCATGCTGTAAACGGCTGTGAGAGAGGTGGCAATAAGTGTAATTAGGAGGGCTCAGGCGTTGGTATAGCACGTATTTGCGGCTTCGATGATTAGGTCTTTTGAGTAGAAGCCTGTGAGGAAGGGTATTCCGGTTAGGGCTAGGCTGCCAATAATTAGGCATGATGATGTAAAGGGGAGTGGTTTTATAAGGTTTCCTATTTTTCGGATGTCTTGCTCATCGTTTAGGCTGTGAATGATTGATCCAGAGCACATAAATAGTATTGCTTTGAAGAAAGCGTGGGTACAGATGTGTAGAAAGGCTAGGTGGGGTTGATTAATTCCTAGCGTAACTATTATGAGTCCTAGCTGGCTTGATGTGGAAAAAGCTACAATTTTTTTGATGTCATTTTGTGTTAGTGCACAGATGGCTGTAAATAGAGTTGTAATTGATCCTAAACATAATATTATTGTTATGATAAGGTCATTGCTTGAGGTAATAGGGTGGAATCGTACTATTAGGAAAATTCCGGCTACAACTATAGTGCTGGAATGTAGTAGGGCTGAGACTGGAGTAGGGCCTTCTATGGCTGATGGAAGTCAGGGGTGGAGGCTGAATTGTGCTGATTTTCCTGTGGCTGCGATTAGAAGTCCTAAAAGGGGAATAATGTTGGGGTTATCTATTAGAAAAATCTGTTGAAGTTCTCATGAGTTGGAGTGAAGGCAGAATCAGATTATTGCTAGAATAAATCCAATGTCTCCAATGCGGTTGTATAGGATAGCTTGTAGGGCTGCAGTGTTTGCGTCGGTTCGGCTAAATCATCAGCCGATTAATAAGAATGATATAATTCCTACTCCTTCTCATCCGATAAATAATTGGAATAAATTGTTGGCTGAGGTGAGAATAATTATGGTGATTAAGAATAGGAGGAGATATTTGATAAATCGATTTAGGTGGGGGTCAGAGTATATATATCATGATGAAAACTCTATAATAGATCAGGTTACGAATAGGGCTACTGGTAGAAAGATAATGCAGAAGAAGTCAAATTTTAGGCTGATGGAGAGTTTTATAGTATTGATAGTAATTCAGTGTCAGTTGGTAATTAAGAGTTCTGTGTTAGATGAGAAGAATGAGGTGAGAGGAATTAAGCTAAGTAGGAAGGCGTATTTAATGGAGAGAGTTACGTAATTGGGATAATTAATTGATTTTATAGGTTTAAAAAGTGTTATTATGATAGGGGTTAAAAGGGTGATGAAAATAAGTAAGATAGATGATGTAATAGTGTTTATTACTTTCATTTGGAGTTGCACCAAGTTTTTGGTTCCTAAGACCAATGGATTACTTCTATCCTATGAAAGTAAGAAAGCCATGTGTTTATACATGGGTACATGAATTAGCAGTTCTTGTATTACTTTCTTGGTAAATAAAGAGTTTTATCTCTTATTTCCAGATTCACAGTCTGGGGTTTTTATAAACTATATTTACATATTGTTGGCCCAAGAATGAGTTTAGGGTTAATTGTTAATAGGGCAAGTGGTAGGATGTGAAGAACTATGAGTGTAAGTTCTCGTGTATGGGATGGTTGGAGGTTAGCTATATGGTTTGTGAGTTTTCCTCGTTGTGTTGTAATAATTATATATATTGAGTAGAGCGAGGTGATTAAAATATTTGTTCCTAGAAGGAAGATTGATGGGTTAGATCAGGAAAATAGGGAGATTATAATTATTAGTTCTCCTATTAGATTGATTGTAGGTGGTAGGGCTAGATTTGCTAGGCTAGCTAAAATTCATCAGGTGGCTATAAGTGGGAAAATGGTTTGTAAGCCTCGGGCTATGATTATAGTTCGACTATGAATTCGTTCATAGTTAGTATTTGCTAGGCAAAATAATAAAGATGATGTAAGTCCGTGGGCAATTATTAATGCTGTAGCTCCCATAAAACTTCAGGGGGTTTGAATTATAATAGCTGCGATGACTAGTGCTATGTGGCTAACTGAGGAGTAGGCAATGAGAGATTTTAGGTCTGTTTGTCGTAAGCAAATGGAGCTAGTTATAATTATACCTCAAAGTGATAGGATAATAAATGGATATGATATGGTTTTGGTCAATGGGTCTAAGATTATGGAAATTCGTATTATTCCATATCCCCCCAGTTTTAGTAAGATGGCTGCTAGGATTATAGAGCCTGCAATTGGGGCTTCGACGTGGGCTTTGGGAAGTCATAGGTGTACACCGTATATAGGTATTTTGATTAAGAATGCTATTATGCAGGCTAGTCATAGGATGTGATTAGATCATGTTTGGTCAAATTGAGTAAATGTAAGAGGGAAGAGTAGGAGGTTTAATGTTCCTGTCAAGTTTTGAATATGGACTAGGGCGATAAGAAGTGGGATAGATCCAATTAGGGTATAGAAGAGAAAATAAATTCCTGCGTTTAATCGTTCTGTTTGGTTCCCTCATCGTGTAATGATAATAAGTGTAGGAATTAGGGTAGCTTCAAATAGAATATAAAATATGATTAGTTCGTTTGCGGAGAATGTTATAATTAATAAAATTTGGAGGGTTACTAGTATTGAAATGTAGGTTTTTTTGTGTAGTTCGGTTTCTTTTTTTATATGGTTTTGACTGGCTAGTAATATTAGTGGGAGTAGTCATGTTGTTAAAATAATAAGAGGTGAGGATAGTTGGTCTGCTGAAAATAGTAGTGAAAAGTTTAGGTTATTTATATCGTTTTGTCATAGGAGGGTTGTTGAGATTAGGCTGATTAGGAAGCTGTAAGAGGTTGTGTTGATTCATAAGCTTTTACTATTTGATAGTCAAGTAAGGGGTAGTAGTATAATGGATGGAAAGATAATTTTTAGCATTGTAATAGGTTTAAGTTTTGTACATAGTCTGTACCATATGAGTTTGATACTTTTGCCAGTAGGGCTAATCCAATAGCTGCTTCGCATGCTGCGAATACTAGGATAACAATGGGAATTGAGTATATAATTATTGAGTGAGAATTTAGGGATGTAATTGTAGTAATAATGAATAGGGAGAGTGTTATTCCTTCCAGGCAGAGTAGTGTCGATATAAGATGGGAACGGAATATTAGGGTTCCTAGGAAGGAGAAAGTAAACGCTAGCATAATGTTGAGTGTGATAGATGGCATTTTTGGTAATTATGAGAATAGGTCATAATTTAATGAGTCGAAATCATTTGTTTTAGTTAAACTAATTACCAGTTTATTCGGTTCATTCTAGGCCTTTTTGAAGTCATTCGTAGGCTAATCCTATGGCTAGTACTGTTACTAGAATGAAGGATGTTAGTATTGTAGTTTTAATATTAGGGATTTGAATAGCTCATGGTAGAGGAAGTAGAAGTGCAATTTCTAAGTCAAATAAGAGGAAAGTAATAGCTACTAGGAAAAATTTTATAGAAAAGGGAAGTCGGGCTGAGCCTATTGGGTCAAATCCGCATTCATAGGGATTTGCTTTTTCGGTGTAGAGGTTGAGTTGGGGGAGTCAGAAAGCGATGGAGATGAGGCATAGGGATAAAATGATATTAACTAGTATTACGATAAGTAAGTTTATTACTGTCTTCTAGGTTATGTCTAGATCTAACTGATTGGAAGTCAGTTGTACTGAATATACTAAGAAAGTAGGATCCTCATCAATAAATAGATACATATAGGAAAAGTCAGACTACGTCTACGAAATGTCAGTATCATGCTGCTGCTTCAAAGCCAAAGTGGTGTTTGGATGTAAAGTGAAATTTTAGTTGTCGTAGAAGGCATACTATAAGGAAGGTAGATCCGATGATCACGTGGAGTCCGTGAAATCCTGTTGCTATAAAGAATGTAGATCCATAAATTCCGTCTGAGATGGAGAATGGTGTTTCGAAATATTCTGAGGCTTGAAGGATAGTGAAGTAGATTCCAAGAATAATGGTAATTAGTAGGGCTTGGTTTATGTTATTACGTTTTCCTTCTATTAGGCTATGGTGGGCTCATGTGATTGATACTCCTGATGCTAGAAGGACAGATGTATTTAGTAAGGGAACTTCAAGTGGGTTTAGAGGGGTAATGCCTGTAGGTGGTCAGCATCCTCCCATATCGTGAGTTGGTACTAGACTAGAGTGGTAGAAGGCTCAGAAAAATCCTGCAAAGAAAAATATTTCTGAAATAATAAATAGGATTATTCCATATCGAAGTCCTTTTTGTACGATAGGTGTGTGGTGGCCTTGATATGTGCCTTCTCGTACTACGTCTCGTCATCATTGATACATTGTGAGGGTATTTGCTAGTAATCCTAGGGTTAGTAATGTAATTGAGTTGTAGTGGAATCATATGACTAAGCCTGATGTTAATAAAAGGGCGGAAAATGCTCCTGTAAGAGGTCATGGACTTGGATTAACTATATGGTAGGCATGTGTTTGGTGGGTCATTATGTATTGTCGTGTAAATAAAGGCTAACTAGTAGTGTAAATACATAGGCTTGGATAAGGGCTACGGCAAATTCTAGAACGGTTAAAAGGGTTAAGATAATAAAGGTAATTGTAGCGGTGGGTGGACTAATAGTTATTAGAACTAGTGTGGCCCCTCCGATGAGGTGAATTAGAAGATGTCCTGCTGTGATGTTTGCTGTTAGCCGAACTGCAAGAGCTATGGGTTGGATAAAGAGACTAATTGTTTCGATAATGATAAGTATAGGAATTAGGGAGATGGGTGTTCCTTGAGGTAGGAAGTGGGCTAGTGAGGATTTTAATTTATGGCGGAAGCCTAAAATAACAGCTCCTGCTCATAGGGGGATAGCTATTCCTAGATTTATGGATAATTGTGTTGTAGGGGTAAAAGTGTGTGGTAGTAGGCCTAGAAGGTTTGTGGATCCAATAAATATTATTAAGGAGACTAATATTAGTGATCATGTACGTCCTTTTGGTGAATGAATAAGTATTATTTGTTTAATGATAAGTTTTACTAATCAGTGAAGAAATGAGAAGTAGCGGTTTGTAACTAGGCGTTTAGAAGAAAAAATTATGATTGATGGTAGTATAACAATGATTACGACGATTGGTAGACCTATTATTGTGGGGGTAATAAAAGAGGCGAATAGATTTTCGTTCATTTTGATTCTCATGGGTTGTCTTTTTTTGTTAGTTCTGTGGTTTTAATTGAAGGGTTAAGTGGGAAGTTTAGTGATGAGATTTTTAGTTGTATTAATGCGAAGAGGGTGATTGTGGAGGATAAGATGGTAATAAATCATGTGGATGTGTCTAGTTGTGGCATGTCACTATGGAAAATATTATTTTCTAACTTTAACTTAAAAGGTTAACGCTTTAAGCTTCATAGTGTTATTGAATTATTGATGTAGATCAGTTTTCAAAATGTTTAAGGGGAACTATTTCAAGGACAATAGGCATGAAGCTGTGGTTTGAACCACAAATTTCAGAACATTGGCCATAGAATAAGCCTGGGCGATTAGATGAAATTGTAGCTTGGTTAAGGCGACCTGGGATTGCATCTGTTTTTAAGCCAAGTGATGGTACGGCTCATGAGTGAAGAACGTCTTCTGATGAGATTAGTATACGGATAGGGAGTTCTATAGGAAGGACTACTCGATTATCTACTTCTAGTAGGCGTAGCTCACCTGGTTTTAGGTCCGTTGTTGGAATCATGTATGAGTCGAAACATAGGTCTTCATAGTCTGTATATTCATAGCTTCAGTATCATTGGTGACCTATAGTTTTTACTGTTAGAACAGGATTGTTAATTTCATCTATTATGTAGAGAATTCGGAGCGATGGGAGGGCGATTAAAATTAAAATAACAGCTGGTAGGATGGTTCAGATTGTTTCTACTTCTTGAGCATTTATAGTGCTTGTGTGGGTTAATTTTGTGGTTAATATTAGTGTAATAATGTAGAGTACTAAAGAGCTGATTAGGAATACAATTATTAGGGTATGGTCATGGAAGTTTGTAAGTTCTTCTATAATGGGTGATGTGGCGTCTTGTAAACCTAGTTGAAATGGATAAGCCATATAAGATATATAGAGTTTAGTCTATAATTTAACTTTGACAAAGTTATGTAATAATTTTACTAATATCTCAATTGAGAAAGACATAGTGGTTATGGGATTGGCTTGAAACCAGTTTTAGGGGGTTCGAATCCTTCCTTTCTTATTTTACTTTTACGTAGGTAGGTTCTTCAAATGTGTGATAGGGTGGAGGGCAGCCGTGTAGTCATTCTAAGTTTGTAGATGAGTACTCTACTGATAGGACTTCGCGTTTGGAAGCAAAGGCTTCTCAGATTATAAAGATTATTACTAAAACAGCGGTTAGTGAAATAAAGGAGCCTATTGAAGAGATTGTATTTCATGTGGTGTAAGCATCTGGGTAATCAGAGTATCGTCGTGGTATTCCTGATAATCCTAAAAAATGTTGTGGGAAGAAGGTTAGATTTACACCTACAAATATAATGGCAAAGTGAGTCTTAGCTCATGTGTCATTAAGGGTGAAGCCTGTAAATAGTGGGAATCAGTGGACAAATCCTGCTATGATGGCAAATACAGCCCCTATAGATAAAACATAGTGGAAGTGGGCTACGACATAATATGTGTCGTGAAGAACAATGTCTAGTGAAGAATTTGATAATACGATTCCAGTTAGTCCACCTACTGTAAATAGGAAGATAAAGCCTAGGGCTCATAGTATAGCTGGGGACCATTTGATATTACCTCCGTGGAGTGTAGCTAATCAGCTGAACACTTTTACTCCGGTTGGAATTGCAATAATTATAGTAGCTGATGTGAAGTAAGCTCGTGTGTCTACGTCTAAGCCTACTGTGAATATATGATGTGCTCATACGATGAAGCCTAAAAATCCGATGGATATTATAGCTCATACTATTCCTATATAGCCAAATGGTTCTTTTTTTCCTGAGTAGTATGTTACAATGTGGGAAATAATTCCGAATCCTGGTAAAATAAGAATATAAACTTCAGGGTGCCCAAAAAATCAGAATAGATGTTGGTAAAGGATAGGATCTCCTCCTCCAGCGGGATCAAAGAAGGTTGTATTTAAATTTCGATCAGTTAGTAGTATAGTAATTCCTGCAGCTAGGACAGGGAGAGAGAGTAGTAGTAGAACAGCTGTAATGAGGACTGATCAAACAAATAGTGGGGTTTGATACTGTGTTATGGCCGGGGGTTTTATATTAATAATAGTTGTAATAAAGTTAATAGCCCCTAGGATTGAGGAGACTCCTGCCAAATGAAGGGAGAAAATGGTGAGATCAACTGATGCTCCAGCGTGAGCTAGGTTGCCGGCTAATGGTGGGTAGACAGTTCAGCCTGTTCCAGCTCCAGCCTCTACTATGGATGATGCTAGTAACAGAAGAAATGATGGAGGAAGAAGTCAAAAGCTTATATTGTTTATTCGTGGGAATGCTATATCAGGGGCACCAATTATTAGGGGGACTAATCAGTTTCCGAAACCTCCAATTATTATTGGTATTACTATGAAGAAGATTATAACGAATGCGTGGGCGGTTACAATAACATTGTAAATTTGATCATCCCCTAGTAAAGCTCCTGGCTGCCCTAATTCTGCTCGAATTAAAATGCTTAGGGCTGTCCCTACCATACCTGCTCATGCCCCGAATAGAAGATATAGTGTTCCGATGTCTTTATGGTTTGTAGAAAATAATCAACGATTAATGAACATAGGTAAAATGGCTGAGTGTAGGCATTAGACTGTAAATCTAAAGACAGAGGTTCTTTCCCTCTTTTTACCAAGCCTTAAGGTGATATTCATGTCGAATTGCAAATTCGAAGGTGTAGAAATTTACTCTACTAAGGCTTCTCCCGCCCCCTTTCTGATAGGCGGGAGAAGTAGATTGAAGCCAGTTTAGGGTATTTAGCTGTTAACTAGAAATTCATAGGTTTAATTCCTATCAATCTAGGTGAGGATTTAGTTTAATTAAAGCAATTGGTTTGCATCCATTAGATGTGAGATAGAGTCTTACAGTCCTTAATTCAGAAGTTAAACTCTGTTAGTTTTCTTAGGGCTTTGAAGGCTCTTGGACTGATTATCCTAAACTTCTTTATATAATTAGTAGTGGTGAGAGGGGTAGTATTATTGTGCTTAGAATAGTTAAAGGTGATAAGATGTTATTATTTTTTTGATTTGTGTGTTGTATAAATATTTTTGAGTTATTATTTGTTGGGAATGTAGTTAGTGTAGTTGAGTAAATTAAGCGTGTATAAAAAAATAAGTTAATTAGGGCTGTTATTGCTATTAGTGTGGCAAGGGTTGTGTTGTTGTTTTTTAATAGTTCGGTGATAATAATTCATTTTGGTAGGAATCCCGTGAGTGGTGGAAGACCTCCTGTGGATAGGAGAATTAGTGAAATTATTGGTAGTAGTATTGGTGTTTTGTTTCATACAAGTGATATTGAGCTGATTGTGGAGGATGAATTAGATTTTATTATTATAAATATGGGGATTGTTAGGCAAATATAGATTAATAAATTTAGTAGTGTTAATGAAGGGTTAAATGGTAGGATAGCGATTATTCATCCTATGTGACTAATGGATGAGTATGCTATAATTTTGCGTGTTTGGGTTTGGTTTAGTCCGTTTCATGCTCCGATTAAGACTGACGAAATAGCTGAAATTATTAAGATTTTTGGGTTTACTATTTGGTATGTCTGGAATAGGATTGACATTGGACCTAGTTTTTGTCATGTAAGGAGGATTATCCCTGTTTGTATTGAGATTCCTTGTGTGACCTCTGGAAGTCATGAGTGTAATGGTGCTAGTCCTATTTTTATGGCTAGGGAAATAAATATTAGTGTGATGATTTGATTATTTGTTTGTGGTTGTAGGGTCCATATTCCTAGTTGTTTAAAATTTAAAATGATTGATAGGAGGAAAATTATTGAGGCTGTAGCTTGTGTTAAAAAGTATTTTGTTGATGCCTCTATTGATCGTGGGTTTGATTTTTTTATTATTATTGGAATGATGGCTAGTAAATTTATTTCGAGTCCAATTCATATGAGGAATAAGTTGGAGCTAGACATGGTAATTATTGGGCCTATAAAAATGGTGAAGTAAATAATGATAAGTGTAATTGGGTTAATTAGTACGGGAAGGGTTTAAACCAACGTTTTCGGGGTATGGGCCCGATAGCTTAATTAGCTGACCTTACTAGTGTTAGGATAAGGTGTTTAGGTGGCACGTAGAATTTTGGATTCTTAGGCATAGGTTCAATTCCTATTATCCTAGAAATAAGAGGGTTTAAACCTCTATAATTTACTCTATCAAAGTAACTCTTTTGTCAGACATATTTCTAAGTGTAGGGTGGAATGCTTGCTATAAATATGGGGACTGAGATATGTCATATGCAGAGGGCTAGTGTAAGTGGAAGAAAGTTTTTTCACAGAAGATGTATTAGTTGGTCGTAGCGGAATCGTGGGTATGATGCTCGTACTCATAGAAATGCGGTGGTTAGTATTAGTGTTTTAATTATAAAACTTATTGTAAATAGTTCTGGGTTACTAGGGTGGTTTAATGGGCCTAGGAATACAATTGTTGATAAGGCATTTATTAGAATGATGTTGGTGTATTCGGCTATGAAAAATAGGGCAAATGGACCTGCAGCATATTCTACGTTGAATCCAGATACTAGTTCTGATTCGCCTTCTGTGAGGTCGAAGGGGGCCCGATTTGTTTCTGCTAGGGTTGAAATATATCATATTATTCCTAATGGTCAAGTTGGAATAATTAGTCATAGGGGTTCTTGTGTAAATATAAGGGAGTGGAGTGAGAATGATCCATTTAATAGTAAGACGGATAATAGGATAATTGCTATTGTTACTTCATAAGAAATTGTTTGGGCTACTGCTCGTAAGGCTCCGAATATAGAGTATTTTGAGTTGGAGGCCCATCCTGATCAAAGGATGGAGTATACTGATAGGCTTGATGTGGCTAGAATAAATAAGACTCCTAGGTTTAGGTTAATTAGTGGGTGTGGTATGGGTATTGGGATTCATAGGCTGAAAGCTAGGGTGAGGGAGAGTGTTGGGGCAATAATAAATAATGATGTTGATGTTGTTAAGGGTCGTAGAGGTTCTTTAATAAATAGTTTTATAGCGTCTGCGAATGGTTGTAAAATACCGTATGGTCCTACGATGTTTGGTCCTTTTCGTAGTTGCATGTAGCCTAAAATTTTTCGTTCTACTAATGTTAGAAATGCTATGGCGATCAGAATTGGGACTAATAGGGTTAAGATATTGAGGAAATACACTATTAGGGGGAGGATTTGAACCTCCGGGGACAAGGTTTTAAGTCTTACGCAATTTCCTGGCTCTGCCACCCTAATTTTGCCTTTGTCTAAGGCAGGATTTTACGAATTTACAGTGTTGAGATAATTTCATTGGTTAGTTTTAGAGCTCTTTGTTAAAGGGGGCTCTATTTCTCTTATCCTTTCGTACTGGGAGAAATCGTTAACAGATAGAAACCGACCTGGATTGCTCCGGTCTGAACTCAGATCACGTAGGACTTTAATCGTTGAACAAACGAACCATTAATAGCTTCTACACCATTGGGATGTCCTGATCCAACATCGAGGTCGTAAACCCTAATTGTCGATATGGACTCTTGAATAGGATTGCGCTGTTATCCCTAGGGTAACTTGGTCCGTTGATCAAAGAAGTTTTGGGTCAATTAGATTAAAGTTGTTTAGACTTGTTTGTCGTAACTAAAATCGTTCGGAGGTTTTTTTATTCTCCGAGGTCACCCCAACCAAAATTTGAACTTAATTTTTTTGTGTTTAATCCAGTAGGAGTGTTTATTACATAAATTTAAGTTGGTAAATTAAAGCTCCATAGGGTCTTCTCGTCTTGTTTTTGTATCCCCGCCTCTTCACGGGGAGGTCAATTTCACTGATTGGAAATAAGAGACAGTTAGACCCTCGTTAAGCCGTTCATTCTAGTCCCTAATTAAGGAACAAGTGATTATGCTACCTTTGCACGGTCAGGATACCGCGGCCGTTAAACGTTAGTCACTGGGCAGGCAGTGCCTCTAATACTTATTATGCTAGAGGTGATGTTTTTGGTAAACAGGCGGGGTTTATGTTTGCCGAGTTCCTTTTATTTCTTTTAATCTTTCCATTATGCACCCCTGTGTTGGGTTAACATGTTTTGGTAGGTAAATTTTATGTGAAGAGTAGTTACCTTGTGGTTGTTAACTAACAATGGTTATCCGGGTTGTTATAGTTTTGTGCATGGAGAATAAAATTCTTGTTACTCATATTAACAGTATTTCATCTATATATTAATAGATTAACCCAATTTTGTTTAGTAGGAGTTTGCTTAATAATTTTGGTATTTTTGTGTTTGGAGTGTTGAGCTTGAACGCTTTCTTTATTGGTGGCTGCTTTTAGGCCAACGATGGTTTTTTAGTGTTTGGCTTACTCACTATTTAAGGTTTTTCCGTTCCTAAAGAGCTGTCCCTCTTTAGGCTATGTTTTAAGTTTACGTTTAGATTTTTATTCTTATAGTAATCTTAAAGTTGAACTTAAATTCATAATTGGGTAACCAGCTATCACCAAGCTCGGTAGGTTTTTCGCCTCTACCTAAGAGTCTTCCCACTATTTTGCTACATAGATGGGTTCATTCTAAAAATTGCTTTTAGGTAGCTCGTTTGGTTTCGGGGTTTCTAGCTAAAGTTCTCTTAGTTAGGAAGTTTCTAGTTAATTCATTATGCAAAAGGTACAAGGTTTAATCTTTGCTTATTTGTGCTTATGTTTTGAATTTATTTTCCCTTGCGGTACTGATCTCTATAGCTCCTGTGAAAAGTTTCTTTCTCCAATACTTCTATTTTGTAAATGTTTTATTTTATGTTCTTAAATAGTTAAATTTGAATTTATAGGGCTGAGTTTTTGCTCATAATGTCCGTGTGCAGGGAGTCTTCTGGGTGTAAGCCAGATGCTTTGTGTTGTTAAGCTACACTATGGTTATTCCAAGCACACTTTCCAGTATGCTTACCTTGTTACGACTTATCTCCTCTCATAAACTTGTTTATTGTATTATGTATTAAAGTGTTATTGTTTAATTTGAGGAGGGTGACGGGCGGTGTGTACGTACTTCATTGCGCTATTCAATTAAGCTCTCTATTCTTAATTTACTACTAAATCCTCCTTTGTCCTTATGTTTCAATAAGGGTGTCGTAATGTTCTCGTTGAGAAAATGTAGCCCATTACTTCCCATCTCATAGGCTACACCTTGACCTAACGTTTTTATGGTGATTCTCTTGCTTACTTTAATTCCTTTTTAAGGTTTGCTGAAGATGGCGGTATATAGGCTGAATTAGCAAGGGATGGTGAGGTATAACGGGGTTTATCGATTATAGAACAGGCTCCTCTAGATGGATATAAAGTACCGCCAAGTCCTTTGAGTTTTAAGCGATGGCCAGTAGTTCTCGGGCAAACTGTTTTGTTAATTAATTGTTGAAGTTTAGGGCTAAGCATAGTGGGGTATCTAATCCCAGTTTGGGTCTTAGCTATCGTGTATTAAGATGATTAGAATTACTTTCGTTATTGAGTTTAGTCCCAGCAATGAATTTTCACATATTGGTTGGTTTTTAATTCTATTTTGTTTTTCCTGTGAACACGTTTTACGCCGTTAGATAATTAGTTTGGGTTAATCGTATGACCGCGGTGGCTGGCACGAATTTTACCAACCCTTGAGAGGTATAACTTAGTCAAACTTTCGTTCATTGCTTAATTTTTATCACTGCTGAATCCCGTGGGGGTGTGGCTAGGCAAGACGTCTTAAGCTATATTATGTGCTTGATGTCCTCTCCTTAGGTTTCATGATGAAGCTCTAGGGGATTTGACACTGGTTTACGGATTTTTGCATGTGTAATTTTACCTCTAACTAATTATAAGGCCAGGACCAAACCTTTTGTGTTTATGGGATAAAATTATCCATCTAAGCATTTTCAGTGCTTTGCTTTATTTAATAAGCTACATAAGCTTGTTTTGTTTGTCTTATTTAGGAAGTCTTATGGAAGTAGGTTAGGGGAATATTGAAATTCTATGTATTAAAATTTTTCTAATGCTAAATTTTAAGTCTTGTTTGGGAAATTACTAGAATAGTGGGAAAAAATCTAAATTAGATCCTTGCTTTTGGGGTTTGTCATGGATAATATTTTTAGATTGGGGGGAAGGGGGGGTTTGATAATATATAGTATGTCTAAAAAGCATTAATTAAACAATCCTAAGAGCATTAACTATTATGTCTTGAAAGAATTTCTATGAGG